GGGATCTATTTGCTTATTTTTAGTATAGTGAATGGAGTTCCTTCTTCCATTCTATCCTATTTACTAGTACTGATCATTCATACTGCAAAGCGGTTTTCTTGCTTTTTTTGTGTCAGCTCATGATCTAAACGAGTCGCACATACACCCTAGTACATGTTCCTCGACGCTGAGGACATCCCCGAAGCGCTGGGGATTTCGTGACATTTCGAATTGGCTGTCTTGTATTTCTAATAAGTTGTTTAATAGTTGGCATGTTGAATCATATACATAGCATAATGGGCTGGTTTAGATTGATCCTAACCGGATGATTATCAATTTTGTCTATTTAATAGAATAGTAAACTCGGAGATAAAATATCAAATCGCGGATTTGCACAAAATCCATTTTTTTCATTCAACTGCTACAAGATCAACAATTCCATAAGCTTGGGCTTCTGTTGCTGACAGAAAAACGTCTCTTTCCATGTCTTCAGATACAACCCATAATGGTTTGCCCGTTCTTTGTACATAAACCCTTGTGAGGGTTTCGCGTAGTTTGAGCAGTTCTTCCGCTTCCAGGATAAATTCTCCCGTTTGCGCCTCATAAAAAGAACTAGCAGGTTGATGGATCATTACCCTGATGATAGAAGGGTTCTCTATCCGGTGTGATGAAACGAACAGAAAAGAAAGATAAAGAAAAATAGGAAAAAGATAGAATTGAACAACCGTACGGGCATCATCTTTTGTGCATTGCATACGGCTCTACAATTTAATTGACCCTTACCTTTCGATTCAAGAAAGATAAAAATAGAAGCTATCAGCCCCAGATAGGAGGTAAATGATCAAATTGCCACCCTTCCTTTCGGGGGAGTTCAAAAATACTATGATGGCTCCGTTGCTTTCTATTTTAAAATAGATTCTATTTTTTGTCTTTGATTCAGCAATCCCAAAGTTTCTTTTTGATCCAAGCAAAAAAGTAAAAATCTTGTTTTTTTCGCACTCTTTTTTTTTATAACATAAATCTTGTTAAGAGCCCTTCAGTGTGAAAACAAAAAAAGTTTGTGACGCTGAATTGGACTTCCGATAGATAAGATAAACTCGGAAATACCTTTTATATCATACTACTCTCTCGATATATAATCGAATCTTTTGAAAAAAACAATACAAAAATTTTTCATATCGAACTCGAAGTGCCATGCTATTATTACTTAATATTCATATGGCGAAGGCATAGTTTTCTTTTTTCTCTCAAATAAAAAACCTCATTGGCGCCAAGCGTGAGGGAATGCTAGACGTTTGGTAATTTCTCCTCCAACCAGGATAAAAGATCCCATTGACGCAGCTAATCCCATGCATATTGTATGGACCTCTGGTCGCACAAATTGCATAGTATCATAAATAGCTACTCCAGGTATTACCCATCCGCCAGGAGAGTTTATAAACAAATACAGATCTTTGGTATCATCCTCGATACTGAGATATACCATAAGACCAATAAGTTGATTAGAGATCTCGCTATCAACTTCTTGGCCTAAAAAAAGTAATCTTTCGCGATAAAGTCGGTTGAGTAGGGTAAAATTGTATCCCTTAGGAACCGTACGTGCACCTTTTGATGCATACGGTTCAACAAAAATTGCGAAAAAAAATAATAATCAATGTATAGATTCCAGTCCTCTTTCTTTTTTCCTATTCTTTTTCATAGCAGGTTTTTTCTAACTTCTAACGAAAGGGCTTTTTCTTTGATTTTTCAATAAAGACAGATTTTGACTTCTTTTTTTTCTTCCTTATAATAGAAAAAAGCCAAAAACCTTATCGAATTAACTTCTCATTGATGTATTGTTTCATCGAAATTCAATCCAAATTACGATGGTATTTTCTTGTTCCTGAGTGGGCCTCTTTCATCTTTTTAGGTTTATGCTCTACTCCGGGTAAAGATCCGCCCGATTTTGATTTGCACATATAGGACAAATCTTCCCATCACCATTTCTTTTTGTTATGACTTTACAAATAACAAACAGGAATCATTTATGATACACGTAGTAATCATAGAAATATTACCAATTGGGTTTTTTCTAAACGGAGCCTGGATACTTCATTTTTTGAGTCCAACCAAAGCCAACCATAAATTCTTCTAATTAATAAAAGTACTATGAATTCCCCCAAACAATGCATCTAATTGCACTTCACGCTCCAATTTTTTGATGATTCAATTTTTCTTTCTTGGGCGAAACAGAGGATATCTCAATCGGGGGAGAGAACGGGGAAATCCCATATGACCCACTATATCTGACAAGTCGCACTATACGTCAACCCAAGATGCATCTTCCTCTCCAGGACTTCGGAAAGGCACTTTTGGAACACCAATAGGCATAAATTGAAAGAAAAAAGAACTAAATACTATATTTCACTTTGATGTGGAAACGTAACAATATGGTTTTATTGTCTTTAGAATAATAGAATAATAATATTGGCTCTATCATATTTATTTTATGCATAGATTAGAAAAATTCAGAAAGAAAGACAAAATAAATAAAGGAAAGTTTTTACGAATAGGTCCTTCTAATGATAAATAAGGATGAACACGTTGACTCATAGAAAATGGTATCAATCTCCCATTGCGTATTGGTACTTATCGAGTATAGAATAAATCTGTTTCTCTTTGTTCCTACGAACATAATTCTTCCATTATTACGAACAGAATAGAATAAATATTAACCTAACCCTTGTTAGAAAAAAATCCACTGAACAAGGAAGGTCCATAGGATAGTCATAGTATAGTCTTTTCCAATGCAATAAAGTTACGTAGTGTTTATTTTTCTTTGATAAAGGGGTATTTTCCATGGGTTTGCCTTGGTATCGTGTTCATACCGTTGTATTGAATGATCCCGGCCGGTTGCTTTCCGTTCATATAATGCATACAGCTTTGGTTGCTGGTTGGGCGGGCTCGATGGCTCTGTATGAATTAGCAGTTTTTGATCCTTCTGACCCTGTTCTTGATCCAATGTGGAGACAGGGTATGTTCGTTATACCCTTCATGACTCGTTTAGGAATAACCAATTCATGGGGAGGTTGGAGTATCACAGGAGGGACTGTAACAAATCCAGGGATTTGGAGTTACGAAGGTGTAGCTGGGGCACATATTGTGTTTTCTGGCTTATGCTTTTTGGCAGCTATCTGGCATTGGGTCTATTGGGATCTAGAAATATTTTCTGATGAACGTACAGGAAAACCTTCTTTGGATTTGCCCAAGATCTTTGGAATTCATTTATTTCTCTCCGGGGTGGCTTGCTTTGGTTTTGGTGCATTTCATGTAACAGGCTTGTATGGTCCTGGAATATGGGTATCCGATCCTTATGGACTAACCGGAAAAGTCCAACCTGTAAATCCGTCGTGGGGCGTGGAAGGTTTTGATCCTTTTGTTCCGGGAGGAATAGCTTCTCATCATATTGCAGCAGGTGCATTGGGTATATTAGCGGGTCTATTCCATCTTAGCGTGCGACCACCACAACGTCTATACAAAGGATTGCGTATGGGAAATATTGAAACCGTACTCTCCAGTAGTATCGCGGCTGTCTTTTTTGCAGCTTTTGTTGTTGCTGGAACTATGTGGTATGGTTCAGCAACTACCCCTATCGAATTATTTGGGCCCACTCGTTATCAATGGGATCAGGGTTACTTCCAACAAGAGATATATCGAAGAGTTAGCGCCGGGCTCGCAGAAAATCAAAGTTTCTCAGAAGCCTGGTCTAAAATTCCTGAAAAATTAGCTTTTTATGATTATATCGGAAATAATCCGGCAAAAGGAGGATTATTCAGGGCAGGCTCAATGGATAATGGAGATGGAATAGCGGTTGGATGGTTAGGACATCCTATCTTTAAAGATAAAGAAGGGCGTGAGCTTTTTGTACGTCGTATGCCTACTTTTTTTGAAACATTTCCAGTCGTTTTGGTAGACGGCGACGGAATTGTTAGAGCTGATGTTCCTTTTAGGAGGGCAGAATCGAAGTATAGTGTTGAACAAGTAGGTGTAACCGTTGAGTTCTATGGCGGCGAACTCAATGGAGTCAGTTATAGTGATCCTGTTACCGTAAAAAAATATGCTAGACGTGCTCAATTGGGTGAAATTTTTGAATTAGATCGTGCGACTTTGAAATCCGATGGTGTTTTTCGTAGCAGTCCAAGGGGTTGGTTTACTTTTGGGCATGCTTCCTTTGCTTTGCTCTTCTTCTTCGGACATATTTGGCATGGTGCTAGAACCTTGTTCAGAGATGTTTTTGCTGGTATTGACCCAGATTTAGACGCTCAAGTAGAGTTTGGAGCATTCCAAAAACTTGGGGATCCAACTACAAGAAGGCAGGCAGTCTGATACAAAACCACTTTGGTTTCTTTCGCCTCTATTTTTTTGAGGGAATTTTACATAGAGTACTGGAGTGAATTTGAATCACCGCTTTTTGATTCTTGCTCTTTCGAGATGATTACCAAAATAAAAAAAAGAAAAAACAAACAGGTAGGGAAGCTATAATTGTAAACCGCGATCAAATTTATGGAAGCATTGGTTTATACATTCCTTTTAGTTTCGACTCTAGGAATAATTTTTTTCGCTATTTTTTTTCGAGAACCACCTAAAGTTCCAACTAAAAAGACTAAATGATTTTTGATTCTCTCAATTGAAGTAATGAGCCCCCCAATGTTGGGAGGCTCATTACTTCAATTAGTCCCCGTGTTCCTCGAATGGATCTCTTAGTTGTTGAGAAGGTTGCCCAAAAGCGGTATATAAGGCGTACCCGGTAAAACTTACAAGTAAACCAGATATAAAGATGGCGACTAAGGTTGCTGTTTCCATTATGATTATATAATTTCAAGACCCCAACGGATCTATCATAAGATCGTTTATTTACAACGGAATGGTATACAAAGTCAACAGATCTCAATGAATACAATAGGATTTATGGCTACACAAACTGTTGAGAACAGTTCTACATCGGGCCCAAGACGAACTACTGTAGGGAGTTTATTAAAACC